ACAGATCAGATCTGATTAAAATACAGTGGATTCCCAGACAAGTATAGATAGATATAAAAATGGATAAAGCACATTAACCTTTTATCCATTTTTTATTAATTAAGAAGATACTTCTTGTGTCACAGTGGGTCCGGCCAACCGATCGTTTATGTGAAGTACTTATGGGACCAAGATAAATAGATCCATTTATCTACGATCAAATTATATTTGATCGATAAACTATTGTCAATATGAATTGAATGCTAGGAAAACAAATAAAAATAAAAAAGAAAAATAAGGCGTTGTGTTGGATTGGCACTACATAGATAAGAAATGAAGTGTGGATGGAGCAATAAAATAAATAAGAAAGAAGAAGGAAAAAAAAAAAGATCTCGGGTTTATTCACTAGAGGTGCAATAAGCAAGATTAACCCCTTGTTTTTGTTTGTTGGTTGAGTCCCAACGAAAACCACCTGATTGATGGTAATCCCATAATTTCATAGATCCAGTTATTTCATCTATTCAATCTATTCACTCGATCTTTTTCTATACGTCTCATATCTCATATCAAGAGATTCTTTATCGTTATATGAGACCATATGGGAGCAATAGTGAATAGGGAGCAAGAAAAAAGGGAATGTTGGAGAAAGAATTACACAAAGGTAGATACTGGTCGCCCTTTTGATTTCATTCATTTTATTTTGTTTGATTAACTCGAAGTTCTTTAAATACCTCCGCCTTCTTTGAAATATCATGAACAGTTCCTGTAGGTTGAGCTCCCTTTTCAAGGAAATATAGAATAGCAGGAACATTTGAATAAGTTTGATTCTTTATCGGATCGTAAAAACCCACTTTACAAAGATCTCTTCCTTCTCTTCGGGATCTAACATCAATTGCAACGATTCGATAGATGGCTCATTGGGATAGATGAATAATACCCCCCCCCCCAGAAACGTATAGGAGGTTTTCTCCTCGTACGGCTCGAGAAAGAATGATTCGAATTTCTGTTCTGTATATAGATAGATGCCAAATGGATCCATGAGATCTATGATTGGAGTCGTCTTTTTTCGTACTTCCTTGCTAAAAAAAAAAAGAAATATCATTCGTACTCATCACTCAAGTTGGGTAATTCTTAAAGAACTCAAAGGGAAATCCTTAGACATTTATTGAGCCGTCTCTAACCTCTTTTCTTTGTCTCATCTAGAATCCATTTTGATTCCTCATTCTGATCCAGTTGTTGAGACAATTGAAAATGGTGTTTCCTTGTTCTGGGATCCCTTATCTTTGCTTTGAATCATTGGGTTTAGACATTACTTCGGTGATCCTTAATCGTTTCAAAATGGTAGCAACATACCTTTTTGTATTTCTTTACGTCGAAGAATCATACGAACGATTGATTCCCCTGTGATACACTTTTGATCGAAATAGTTTTACTAATTGCGACAAATTCGAAATTGAACTTTTCGATTTGAAACTTGTTCGAAATGGACCCTTTCTATCTTTCTATATCGAAGATATACTTACGAAGTCGTTCCAACTTATTGATTGACACTAACCCTAGATCCTGCCCCCTGATAAATGAATCAATACTTTCTGCTCGAGCTCCATCATGTACTATTTATAACCCAAAACAATAGAAATTGGGGTCCTCGTGGAACAGAACAAAATATGTCGAGCCAAGAGCATCTTCATTCATATAGAAAATGGTGGATGTAAGAGTCCACATCCGATCATGTCGTTCAAGTCGCACGTTGCTTTCTACCACATCGTTTCAAACGAAGTTTTACCATAACATTCTTCTAATTCGGAACCGGTATGGAATTGATTCAATATAGAATCATGAATAGTCATTGGTTCAATCAGTACATAGTATTCCATATTTTTTTTTTATTTTTATGAAAGGATAGGGAATGAAACACATTTCTATTTATATTTATAAGAAAATAAGAAACACGAATAAACGAGTGTCTTAACACTTCTTTACATCTTCAAAAGATGATTGTTCGGGACGATCAGTCATGAATGAAGAATCCAAAGGGTCCAATTCTTTCTCGAACAACTAAACTAAACTAAAGAAGGGTCTTTGATTAGATTCCCAATACCGGAACAGAATGAATCATTAACCAAAAAAGGCTATTCCAATGACCCGAAAAGGCGGGAAGCGACTCGATAGAATAGATCTCAAACTTCTGCGAGTACCAAGGCTTCATAAGGATTCATTATAATATAAATGGTTTCACATAAACAAAAGAATCTCCTACTTCGAATCATTACTGGAAATGAGTTTCCCCGTAAAAGAAGTCGCTTAGCAAAAAATTTTGAGTAGATATCTCACTGATTAAAGAGACGAGAATTGATTGGATTCTCATAAGATAAATCTATGTTTCTTTTCCCATTAAATCATCAATGGTTTAAACCAGATAGATGGATCGAGAAATTCATTTGTTTTCATATAGAAAAGGACACACCCAAGGTAAGATGAAGGTCTTTATTCTTTCAGTAGTATGATCTGCCCGTATCTATCAGATACACCGAATAGACCGAACGGATGTCACCAGGGGAAGTCGTGGATATTGTGGATATCTAAGGCATGACAGAGATTTTTCACCGAACCCGAACCGCTGTTCTAACTGAAATGGAATAATAACAATACAATAGGCATGGTTAAGTTTCTACATGTTTTGATTTGCTTCATAAATCCTTCCATAAATTCCAAAAAAGAGAGTGAATGAAATTCGTCTACAATCGATACATTGATTTCCAATTATTCATTGGAGCAAAATGCAAAATAAAAACAATTGGGTCCAAAGAAAATACGTCTGTTCTGTATTGAACTTTATTGTTTGTTGATGAGATCCAGACAAACACGGATATTGAAATTGAGATCTTCCATACGAATGAAATTCGATGGGGATCATGAATTATATTATACCCAATTAACAAAAGGATCCTCTTACAATACAGGATACTATATAAGATAGCATAGGTACAAAGCCAAATAGGTCTAGAGTAATTCGTTGTTACTATTTTTGCACCAGTCTTAGGAGTTTTAATCCCAGTGATAGAATTAGTACCAAGAACTCCCTTCTTCTTTCAACCCAGAATGCATCATGTAGGCATCCAAATTTCATTGATCTGGGGATCAAAGTTTCTCTAAGTAACTAATAAACTGCAATATGAGTAGGGCGGGCATACCTTGAATGGCCCAATTTTGGAATTGAACTATTGCTTCATGTTTTTTTTTTTTTTCTATTTCCATTAGAAATCAAAAATTTAGATTGGATCACGTTGTATCCAACATGAAACTCTTAAACAAAATCTTTTTAAAGAGAACAATCTTTGTTCTGATAGAATTAGCCTGGGACGGAAGGATTCGAACCTCCGAGTAACAGGACCAAAACCTGTTGCCTTACCGCTTGGCCACGCCCCATTTATATTTTGATTCGACATTAATAAACACTAATATTAGTGTTGTTTGTTCGTCAATTCCAACCCAGATAGCCATGGAATAGGCTGTTCCTGGGATTCTGTGCGTGTAGATGTGGAATCAAAACAAATTCATTGATCATTACGTATAATTCAATTAAGATATTGTAGGAAAGTATAATTCCTTCTATTCTAATCTGACAATTGAAGGATCTTTGATTTTGATTAGGGAAGTTCAAAAAAAAAAAAGGGGGGGGGGTTGGTCTACCTTCTTCATTTTTCCCCTTATATCAATAACTCAATAAAATGAAATTATTTTCAAGAACGAAATGTTTGTTATGCCTAATATCTTTAGTTTAATCTGTATCTGTCTTAATTATGCCCTTCATTCGAGTAGTTTTTTCTTCGCCAAATTGCCCGAGGCTTATGCTTTTTTTAATCCAATCGTAGATGTTATGCCAGTCATACCTGTGCTCTTTTTTCTCTTAGCCCTTGTTTGGCAAGCTGCTGTAAGTTTTCGATGAGATCTTTAATACTGCCCTAGAAACATTCATGATCTATTCGATAAAAACAAAAAAAAAAAAAAAAAGATTCTAACAATCAATTGATAATATGGAATAAGTCTTACATTACGAACCCTAGATTCAAACATGGAAATTCTTGAATAACCGCGACGAATCTGTATCATCTCATTTCCTCATTTTTACCCTTCATCAAACAAAGACAGTATTCCGGTTCCCCACAATACCTAATTGTGGGTATGACGAGAAAATTTTTGTATTTGTAACAGTAACAAAGGAATCAGATTCCTTTCTTGTCTAGAAACCACTTCATTTCTTGGTTTCCAAATAGGATATGTGGTACAAAAATGGATAATCTATTCCCCTTTTCTCCCCAAAATGATCTTGGAGATTGTGTAATGCTTACTCTCAAACTCTTCGTTTACACAGTAGTGATATTCTTTGTTTCTCTCTTCATCTTCGGATTCCTATCTAATGACCCAGGACGTAATCCTGGACGTGAAGAAGAAGAATAAAAAAAAAAAATAAGAGGTTTTTTTTTTTCATTTTTCTTTGCTTAGTTTCTGAATTTTCTTATGATTTTCTGTATTCCATACATTTATCTATGATAAAAAAAAAAAAACACACACAGGTTAAAATTAGAAAAAGAAATCTCAAGCGAGCAGAGGGAGCGGAGAGAGAGGGATTCGAACCCTCGGTACAAATAACTCGTACAACGGATTAGCAATCCGATGCTTTAGTCCACTCAGCCATCTCTCCCAATTGCAAAAGGCGAATTCATATGTAACGTATCAAAATTCTATAGGTATATACGAATTGTATCAGAAATCCCGTTTATATTTTATATAACGATTCGAAAGAAATATCTCCGATAGCAATAGAAAGGATCCCTCGAAAGGTTTTTTTGTTCCCCCGGCCTGGCTAGGTACTGGCCGGGGCCATTCCTTTCCAATGAATCATAGATCCAATAATTTAGAAAATACTTGTTATTGAAATTGAAACAGCAAGAAGAGCTATTTCTATAATATGAATGGAATCTTATTTCATTTTTGATCATTTTTGATTTTATCGATTT